ACTTATGTATATTAATTTAAATTATTGAGCTATTATAGGAAATTTATTGTTTTTAAAAAATTATTAGCTAATTTACACTCAAAAATAAGGATTAAGTTAGGCCTTGTTAATTTTTTTTTAATAAAATAAATTAAAGTAAATAAAAAAAAAAAGATGGAATGCCTGAAAAAGGATTATTTTGATAGAATAAAACATGTATAATTTTTATACTTCCATTGTTGCTAAACTAAGAATTAAACTTTGCCCTTGAAAATCAAAATCTCCTGTGCCTCTTACACCTTTTAACAAAATCACTGTGAAAAGATAAGCTAAAGCAAGCTATTAGGTTCATACCCTAAACATAGAATTAATAATCTTCTTTTTAATACATTTCAATTCAACTAAAATTTTATTAGTCAATACTATAATAATTGGGGTTATTATAGTAAACTGCTCAAACAATTGAATTTCTATGTGAATAGGCCTAGAATTAGTGCTTATATCGTTTGTCCCTCTAATACAAAATGAAAACTTACTAAGAGCAGAAGCGATAATTAAATATTTCATTGTGCAAAGAATTGCTTCAACCATATTTCTATTCAGAATCGCAATTATACTAGTTGGGGATAGTATAATAAACGAATTGAATGAAACTATCCTAACTACATCCTTATTAATTAAGTTAGGATCAGCGCCTTTTCATAGTTGAGTACTTGCGGTTGTCGAACCTTTAAGAATCTTCCCATTAACAACCATACTCACAGTGATGAAACTACCACCATTGGTTGTTATACACCAAATCAATACAAAATTTCTAACAATTCCAATTTTGTCAGGTATATTAATCAGATCTGTGGCGTGTCTAAATCAAACATCTATCCGAAGGACGTTAGGCTATTCATCTATTTACAATATAAGATTAATAATAATTATCTTACCTAGAATGATCGAAACAACAATGTTTCTGACTATTTATACTATAATAATAATTTTGTTAGCAAAAAGAATTAAGACTATAAAAATCAACTATATCAACCAAATAATTTCCAATAACTTTAATAACTGACTCAGAATAACATTTTGACTAAACATATTATCAATAGCAGGATTCCCCCCTCTAATGGGTTTTTTTATTAAAATAATGGTAATACAAAAGGCGACTTGTGAGAATCAAACAATCACAATATTAATCTTATTAATAACATCTATGTTAGTACTATTATTTTATATGCGATTAACATTTACATCAATGATAACATTTAATTCACTCAAAAAATGAATACTGTTAACAAACCCTCTAAGTCAATTCTTATTTGTATTAAACATTCTAACAACCCCAATCCTTTGATCAAGAATAATTAACCTATAAAAGAAGACTTTAAGTTAACTTTTAAACTTGTAGCCTTCAAAGTTATAAATATCTGACTCTGACTGGATAAGTCTTAGGAAGATATTGAACATTTTTAAATTTGCAATTTAAAGTTTTTATTAAACTATAAGACTTTTATATTAAGAGAGCTTTAATTTTCGTAACTCATAAGTAAATTTACAGTTTACCACTTTTATCAGACATCTTAATGAGTTTTACATTTAAGATTATGAAAAAGTGACTATACTCTACAAATCACAGGGATATTGGGACAATATACTTCATATTTGGTATCTGATCTGGAATGGTGGGAATAATATTGAGAATCATTATTCGAATTGAGCTGGCTCAACCAGGATCATTAATCAACAATGATCAAGCATACAACGTTATTGTTACTTCGCATGCATTCATTATAATCTTTTTCATAGTAATGCCGATTATAATTGGGGGTTTCGGAAATTGATTATTACCTCTAATAATCGGAGCCCCTGACATAGCTTTTCCCCGCTTAAACAATATAAGATTTTGACTTCTACCCCCCTCACTCTCACTGTTAATATCGAGTTCATTAGTAGAAATAGGAGTCGGGACGGGTTGAACAGTCTACCCACCTTTATCAAGAAATATTGCTCATGCAGGTCCTAGAGTAGACATGTCTATTTTCTCTCTACACTTAGCTGGGATCTCATCAATCCTGGGGGCCGTAAATTTTATCACAACTGTTATAAACATGCGCCCAGCTGGAATAACTATAGACCGAACACCTCTATTCGTTTGGTCAGTGGTAATCACAGCGGTGCTATTATTACTTTCCCTACCAGTACTAGCTGGTGCAATTACAATACTTCTTACTGATCGAAATATTAACACAACATTCTTTGACCCCGCTGGGGGGGGTGACCCAATTCTTTATCAACACTTATTTTGATTCTTTGGACATCCAGAAGTTTATATCCTAATTTTACCGGGATTCGGCCTAATTTCACACATTATCACACAAGAGAGAGGGAAAACAGAATCGTTTGGTTACATTGGAATAGTATACGCCATATTATCAATTGGAATCTTAGGGTTCGTGGTGTGAGCTCACCACATATTTACAGTAGGAATAGACGTTGACACACGAGCCTATTTCACATCGGCCACTATGATCATTGCTGTACCAACTGGAATCAAAATCTTCAGATGACTAGCTACAATACACGGTAGATCCTCTAAAATATCAATCTCAATACTATGATCCACAGGGTTTGTATTTTTATTTACAATGGGTGGTTTAACTGGTATCATTTTGTCCAACTCATCTATTGACGTCGTCCTACATGACACATATTACGTTGTGGCTCATTTCCATTATGTCTTGTCCATGGGGGCGGTATTCGCCATTATAGCAGGATTCATTCAATGATTTCCTCTTTTTACTGGATTAACATTAAACCCAAAATGATTAAAAATTCAATTCATATGTATATTTGTTGGAGTTAATACAACATTCTTCCCTCAACATTTTTTAGGACTGAGAGGGATACCTCGTCGATACTCAGACTACCCTGATACGTATACAAATTGAAATGCGCTATCATCAATCGGAAGAATAATTTCGCTGATTAGTATTATAATCCTAATCTTCATCCTATGAGAAAGACTACTAGTTAAACGAGTCACCCTATTGACTTTATATAGAAATTCATCTATTGAGTGACTTCAACTCACGCCACCCCAGGAACACTCTTACGCGGAGCTGCCTCTAATATCTAATAATCACTAATCAGTGTGGCAGAATAGTGCAATGGACTTAAAATTCGTGTATAAATAATTTTATTTCTCTGACAATCGCACTATGAAACATATTTAGATTCCAAGATCCCGCAAGCCCTATTATAGAACAACTAGTCATATTCCATGACCACACTATGATAGTCTTAATCATAATTACAACAGGGGTGTTATACATAATTTCGTCGTTATTAACAAACAAATTAATTAATCGAAACATGCTAGAAAGACAAATAATTGAGCTTATCTGAACAATTCTCCCTGCAATTATATTAATCACTATTGCACTCCCATCCTTAAAAATCTTATACCTATTAGAAGAAATTAATAAACCATTAATTTCTCTAAAAGCGATTGGACACCAATGATACTGAAGATATGAACTATCAGACTTTAAGAATATTGAATTTGACTCTTACATAAAAAATACTAAAAGATTAAACGATAATGAATATCGACTATTAGAAGTAGACAATCGAATCGTTTTACCATTTAATACAAAAACGCGAATTATAGTTACTTCGTTAGATGTTATCCACTCATGAACAGTGCCAGCATTAGGTATTAAAGTTGATGGAACCCCAGGACGTATTAATCAGGGAAGAATTATACTATCTCGACCTGGGGTCTACTATGGACAATGTAGAGAAATCTGTGGTGCCAACCATAGATTTATACCAATTATAATTGAGTCTGTCAATACAAAATCATTTATGACATGAATTAAAAATTTCTATTCATTAAGTCACTTAAATGCAAGTATTGGTCTCTTAAACCAAATTATAGTAACAAGCGAATACTCTTAATGAAAAGGGTTGTCTAGTTTAAATTTCAAAACACTAGACTGTCAAACTAGAGATGCTTATTAAGTGACACCCTATTCCCCAAATAGCCCCTATATGATGAACTACAATTCTTCTAACAACATCTATTACACTTCTACTAATAATGATAATTAATTACTTCCTATCAATAAAAAAAATCAACTTAAATATTAATAAAAATTCCAAAAAACTTAAGTGAACATGATATTAAACCTATTCTCTATATTTGACCCATCAACAGGACTACTCTCATTAAATTGATTTAGAATATTTATATTCATATTTCTACCTACCCCGTTCTGAATAACACCTAGAAAATTGACATCGATTCTAATAAATACTTACATGAAAATTACAAAAGAAATCATTATACACATCAAAACAGGTAAACCATCTATTTTACTAGTGAGAATATTCTCATACCTATTGATAATCAATGTTATAGGGCTAATACCATACGTCTTCACAGCATCAGCACACTTATGCGTGTCCCTAACAATCGCCTTAACTATATGAATATCATTAATAATATATGGGTGATTATACTCAACTAATAATATATTTACCCACCTTGTGCCAATAGGTACGCCAGCACCTCTAATACCATTCATAGTTCTTATTGAATCCATTAGAAATCTAATTCGACCTGGGTCACTAGCAGTACGATTAACTGCTAATATAATTGCAGGCCATCTCCTAATATCATTACTAGGAAATAACTTAATTTCAAACTTCCCCTTAATATTAATTATAATGTGGCTATTCATGGGATTAATGGTATTCGAATTAGCTGTCGCATTCATCCAATCATATGTATTTATAACCCTCTCAACATTGTATTCAAGAGAAATTTAAATGAAAAATCACCCATTCCATTTAGTAGAAAACAGCCCGTGACCCTTAACAGCGTCTATAGGGATCCTAACTGCAGCATCAGGTACAGTAATGTGGTTTCACAACAATCAAATATTACTAATAAACTTAGGAGTTATAATTATTATTTTAACAATAATCCAGTGATGACGGGACGTAGTGCGGGAATCGACCTTTCAGGGACTTCATACTAAAAAAGTTACTAAAAGAATAAAATGAGGAATGATACTCTTCATTGCATCAGAAGTATTATTTTTTTCATCATTTTTCTGGGCATTCTTTCATAGTAGACTGTCACCAGCAATTGAAATAGGAATACAATGACCACCTCTGGGAATTACATCATTCAACCCAATAAGAATTCCTCTATTAAATACTCTAATTTTACTTTCATCCGGGATTTCTATTACTTGAGCCCACAACGCATTAATTAACAATAACCTTTCACAGACCAAACAAAGATTAATTATTACAATTCTAATGGGAATTTACTTCACTATTCTCCAGGGAATTGAATACATAGAGGCCCCATTTTCTATAGCAGATTCGGTGTTTGGATCAACATTCTTTATAAGTACTGGATTCCACGGAATTCACGTAATTATCGGAACTATTTTTATTATTGTGTCTACTGTGCGAGCCCTAAAGCTACACTTATCAATAAAGCACCATATGGGTTTTGAAGCATCAGCATGATATTGACACTTTGTCGACGTAGTATGACTATTTCTGTACACTTCTGTGTATTGGTGGGGTGGTTAAGTGAAAATTATACATAAACTGCTTAAGGGAATTCAATTAGTATATAAAGTATATTAAGCTTCCAACTTAAAGGATGAGCAAATCAATTGAATAATTAACTTAATAGCCTACAGATTACTACTTATCATGCTTATTATATTAATCTTAATAACCCTAATTTCTACTATTAGAAAGAAATCCATTATTGACAATCAAAGGGCTACCCCATTTGAATGTGGATTTAACCCAGTTTCATATACTCGATTACCATTTTCAATGCATTTTTTTCTTATTGCAGTACTATTTCTAGTATTTGACATCGAAATCATTATAGTATTACCTATAATCTTAACTATTAAGACTGCAATAATAAAAACATGAATTATTACAACATCATTATTCATTACAATTCTACTATTAGGGTTATTCCACGAATGAAACAATGGGATAATTAAATGAACAGAATAGAAATATTACCAAGGATTATATTTAACTATAATATTTGAGTTGCAATCAGAAGGTACCTAAGGGGGTTAATCTTTAACATAGAAGTAAAAATATTACACTTAGTTTCGACCTAAGCATTAGGGGTTAGAGCCCTCATGTTTTAATTGAAGCCAAAGGGAGAGGCACCTTAATGTTAATAAGGGGAATGATTTTTTTAATCCGATTAAAGAGGGATCAGTATAATGCTAGCTGCTAACTAAGTATTAAAGCGGTTAAACTCCGTTTTCCCTTTTATTCTTTTTATATAGTTTAATAAAACATTTTATTTTCATTAAAAAAATGACTATAACTTAGTCTGTAAATATTTATAAACACTCAAGTTTCCTCATCAACTTCACTGATATGCTCTATAAATAATAAGCTATATAAACAAATAAGAAAAAATAATCAAATAATTACTATTAAACAAAACCCCCTCAAAGAACCAAAAAATATGAACTGTATTAAATTAGAGATCTTACTCAAATAAAAGGAGAGCCCAGCTCCGCCATAAAACTCCCCCCAGTATATTGTCTTTAATAAAGTAACGCCGTAAGTATAATTGGCCTTAAATAAACCATGAGAATATCTGTACATAAATCACATAGACCCGTTTAAAAAATAGTATTTATTTGGTATTAAATAAGAAACAAAACTTAACCCATACCCCAAATAAACCCCTAATGAAACCATTAATAGACTTAGAATTTTAATAGTAAAGGGTAAAATTAAAAACCTTAAGTCCAAATTAGTCAACCATATAAATACACAGCCAAAAGTCATAGAAGAAGCTGATAATAAAACTAAGCTGTACTTCATACAATAAATAGACCCGCCTAAACTTCTATGAATGAATCTATTATAATTATAACCTACTAGCAGCGTGTAATAAATCAACCGAATTCTATATAAAGAGGTTAAGCCTAACCCTAAATAAAAAAAAATAAAAAAAAACATGTTTAGTCCATTAAATGCACCCATTTCAACAATGAAGTCCTTAGAATAAAACCCACTAAGAAATGGAAACCCGCATAATGACATATTGGCAACGTTAAAACATCTACATGTCAGTGGAAGATTAACACAAACAGAGCCTATAATACGAATATCCTGACCACCACCCATTAAATGAATAATGACCCCAGAACATAGGAACAATAAAGATTTAAACATCGCATGTGAAAGTAAATGAAATAAGGACAAATCAACCAGCCCTATGAATAAGCATCTTATTATCAAACCCAACTGACTTAATGTTGATAGGGCAATAATCCTTTTTAAATCAAACTCATAATTAGCACACAGGGAAGACATACTCATAGTTAAAATCCCCACGAATAGAAAAAAATAATTTTTAAAAATAAAATAATTATAAAACCGGATTAATAAGTATACCCCTGCCGTAACTAGGGTTGATGAGTGCACTAATGCAGATACGGGGGTGGGGGCAGCTATAGCTGCCGGTAATCATCTAGAAAAAGGGATCTGCGCTCTTTTAGTAAAAGATGAAATGATGATTAAATAAAAAATTAAATTTCTATAGTAATCTAAATAGAATATGAAATTCCATCTGCCATATCCAAATAACCAACTAATAGAAACTAATAAGCCAATATCACCCAATCGATTAATAAGGCAAGTGAGCATTCCTGCTAAATAGCTTTTCAGGGATCTATAATAAATAACAAGGCAATAAGAAACTAAGCCTAACCCGTCCCAGCCTAGTATAATTCTCACAAGTCTAGGGCTTACAATTATTAGTAATATTCTTGTTACAAATATAAGAACTAAAAATAAAAAACGAACTGAACTGTAGTTATAAGAACCTATATACACCCCTCTATATAAAACCACTATGGAGGAGATAAAAAAAACAACAAAACAAAACCCTATGGAAATCCAATCTACAAAAATAAGATATCTCATTGATACTGAGTTGAAAGACAGAAGAATTCACTCAATTATTAATCTATAATCCAATAGTATCAAATTCAAACTGAAACCTAAGAAGAGTAATGATGCTAAAAATAAAAGTAAAGATCAAATATAATACAAATTTAGTATTATTAACAAAATCTAAGGTTAAAACAACTTCCTAGGAACCACAAACCTATATTTTTGATATATAAACTACTTAAATTTCTTCTACAATAAGTTTATTATAAAAACAGGAATAAGAGTTAATGGAATTAAGTGAATAGCTACACATAAGTACTCCATGACAGTAATTCTAGAAAATCTATACATGTTATGATAAACACCATGAAATCTGTATCTATACAAATAATAACTAAAACAAGCACATATAAACGAGATTAAAACAAACCAATAGAAAGAATAAGACCAAAAAGACATAATGCTAATTAAAATTATAAACTCTCTAATAAAGTTTAAACTAGGGGGGCATCTTATATTAAACACACACAATAAAAATCAAATTAGAGATCCTCTAGGAATATAAGCCATTAAACCCTTATTCAAGTAAAATCTACGTCTTAAAGTGCGGCAATACAACATGTTAGCCATATAAAATAAACCTGAAGAGCAAAACCCGTGACCAAGTATCAACAAGTAGGACCCTAAAAGGCCCCAGGATCTCATGGTCACTAATCCTATAATAACTAACCCTATGTGGGAAACTGAGGAAAAAGCAATTAAACATTTAATATCACCTTGAACCAAACAAACTAACCCTACCAAAAAAGAACCTACAATAGAAACTGAAAACCACACATATGAATATTCAATAAATAAATACTCATAAATCACTACAACACGAATCAAACCATACCCCCCAATCTTAAGCATTAACCCTGCCAAAATCATTGAACCTCTAACAGGAGCTTGAACATGAGCTTTAGGTAATCAATAATGCACTAAATATATAGGAAACTTTACTATAAAAACTAACACCAAAACCAAATGAATCAATAACAACTGACTATCTAAAATTAAGTAATCAAAAAATAGGGAATTATACATTGAACTCATATATAAAATTAATATTAATAATGGCAACGACGCAAAAGCCGTGTAAAAAAATAAATATATACCTGACATTAAACGCTCAGGTTGATATCCCCAACCTAAAATTAATACTATAAGGGGGACTAATACAAACTCAAAAGAAATATACATGTATAAAAAATTTAAGGAGGAAAAATTAATTAACAGAGAAATTGTTAACAAAAAATTTAAAAAACCGAATACCCTCATACTATAACAACCAACTATAGAAATAAACATTAAAGAACCAATAACAAATGACAGACAAATTAAGCAATAAGAATAAACATCTAAACCTATATTATAGGAAATAAAACCAAAAAACTCTAAACAATTAGTTATATAAATTATGATTAATAAGATAAGTAAATAAGCCGACTGTATTACCAGTACGGATGAAGAAGTAAATAGCGGGGTCAATAAGATTATATACATAAAAACCCTTATCATATCCCTAAAGTTATCGTATAATCATTTCCATGACAGCGAATCAATCTAACTAAAACTCTCAAACCCAAAACACCCTCGCAAACAAAAAAAACTATTATAATAATAAGTATATAAAAACTTCTGCTATAAATATAATAGTAACTGTATACTATTAATAAGGATAGGACAACATACTCCAGACTCAATAAACATAGAAAAATATGCTTACGAACTAGTAAAAGAGAAATAACAGATATAACATACATGTACATAAATAAAATTTTAATAAGTTTTAATAGTTTAAACGAAAATATTAGTCTTGTAAACTAAAATTAGGAGAATTCCTTTAAAACTTCAACACAATAGATATACACTCTATACCTTTAATACCCAAAATTAATATTCTTCAATAAACTACCAGTTGATATCAAAATCTTACTGATAAAACTTATAATTGCAATTTCATCGTATACCCTCGCTCTTAACACCCCTATATCAATGGGTATCATGTTATTAATTCTAACATGTACATCAACCATTCTAATAGCCCAAGTTTTAACAACAGCGTGAATCCCTATAATCATATTCCTAATATTTGTAGGGGGTTTGCTTATCCTATTCATATATATAAGAAGAATTGCATCTAATGAAAAATTTAAAACAAATATTTTATTAGCAATTACCCCCCTTATCTTTACCCTCCTAGTACCTATAGAAAATTTAATAATTGAAACACTAATAGATGAAAATCTTTTATCAACTGTATCAACCGATAGAATCTCAATGACTAAAATCTATAATAAAAAAACTTTTATTATTACTATTTTCATATTTCTATACCTACTTATATCAATAATCGTAGTAACTAAAATTATTAAAATTTTTAAAGGACCACTTCGATCAAAATAATAGATGAGTTTTATTATGAATAAGCCTTTACGAAAAAGAGATAAAATACTATCTATCATTAATAATGCAATTATTGATTTGCCAGCTCCAATTAACCTATCAGCCTGATGAAACTTTGGTTCTATTTTAGGAGTATGTCTTATAACCCAATTAATTACAGGAATCCTACTGTCTATACACTATAATGCAAACATCCAAGAGGCATTTATCAGACTGAGTCATATTATGCGAGACGTAAACTATGGGTGACTTATACGCAATACCCACTCAAACGGGGCTTCCATGTTCTTCATTTGCTTATACCTTCATATCGGCCGGGGAATTTACTATGGATCATATCATTTAAACAAAACGTGAAATATAGGTATTATAATTTTACTAGCAACTATGGCCACGGCTTTCCTAGGTTACGTTCTACCTTGGGGGCAAATGTCTTTTTGAGGTGCAACAGTGATTACCAACTTACTTTCAGCCTTCCCATACATTGGAACAATATTAGTAAATTGAATTTGAGGCGGGTTTAGAGTTGACAATGCTACTTTGTCTCGATTCTTTAGATTACACTTTATACTTCCATTCATTATTGCTATAATAACTATAATTCACTTATTTTTTCTACATTTAACAGGATCTAGCAACCCAATGGGGGTAAACTCTGAATTAGATAAAATCCCATTCCACCCATTTTTTTCAATCAAAGATTTAATAGGATTTTCAATTACAATTTCTGCTTTATTAATGCTCACATTATCAGAACCTTACATACTATCTGACCCCGATAATTTTACCCCCGCCAATCCCATAGTGACCCCAGTTCATATCCAACCTGAATGGTATTTCTTATTTGCTTATGCAATCCTCCGATCAATCCCTAATAAGCTGGGGGGGGTATTAGCACTATTTATATCAATTCTAATTTTAGCAGTATTACCGTTTTCAATAAAATCAAAATTTAAGGGGATCCAATTCTACACAATTAATCAAGTATCATTCTGAATGTTTATTACCACAGTAATACTACTCACATGAATTGGGGCTCGGCCGGTAGAAACCCCCTACACCGACACGGGTATGATCTTAACTATCATATACTTTTCCTACTTTATCTGTGACCCTCTAATTACTAAAATGTGAGAGAAACTTATTAAGTAATAAAGTTATTTAGCTTATATAAAGCTTATATTTTGAAAATATAGGAAAGAGAAATTTATTAACTTTACAAAAAAAAATGGTAAAAACATAGGATCCTCAATAAAATAAATAATAAAATATAATTTAAAGTGACAGGTAAATAACACTTTCAAGCTAAATATATGAGCTTATCATAACGATACCGGGGAAGTGTACCTCGCACCCATAGAAATAAAAAACATAGAATAATTAACTTAAAATAAAATCCCAAATCATTAAAATTACAACCCAAAAAAACCACACAACTAATTAAACAAATAAAAATAATTCTTGAATATTCCGAGATAAATAATAAAGCAAAACCACCTGAACCATATTCTACATTAAATCCTGATACCAACTCACTCTCACCCTCAGAAAAATCAAAAGGTGTACGATTTCTTTCAGCCATACAACAAGAAATTCAACACAAGAATAAGGGTAAAGAAATCATAATAAATCAAATAGAAAACTGACCATAAAAAAAACTAATAAAATTATAAGTATCAACTAGTAAAAAATAACATAACAAAATTAAAGAAAGACTTACTTCATAAGAAATGGCTTGCGACACTCTACGCATACAACCTAATATAGAATAAATTCTATTGGAAGATCAACCACAAATTATAAGACCATATACACTCAAACTAGAACAACATAAAAAAAATATTACACCTAAATTAAACTCCAATCTATTAATATACATGGGAAATAATACCCACATAAATAGTGACTGAACAAGACTAAAAAAAGGACAAATCATATAAATTAAGTAGTTAGAATTTATAGGATAAACTTGCTCCTTTATAAATAACTTAATCCCATCTCTAAAGGGTTGTAAAATACCTAAATAACCCACCTTATTAGGACCTTTACGTAATTGAACGTAACCTAAAACCCTCCGCTCCAATAAAGTAAAAAACCCCACAGAAACTAACACAAAAATCAGCAAAATTAAATAAACTAAAAAGAAATCAATTAATGAATGTATAGTAAAAATATACTTAACCAAATTCTAAATTTAGTGCACTAATCTGCCAAATCATCTTTCATTAAAAAAAATTTACCTGATTAAGTAATTTACACTGGTCCTTTCGTACTAAGTAAAAAATATATATATTATCAGATAGAAACCAACCTGGCTCACGCCGGTTTGAACTCAAATCATGTAAGAATTTAAAAGTCGAACAGACTTACCCTTAAGAAAGCTGCTCCTTAAAATTTTCTTAATTCAACATCGAGGTCGCAAAATACAATATAGATAAGAACTCCCCATTGAAATTACGCTGTTATCCCTAAGGTAACTTAGTCTTATAATCCATTTGCAGGATCTAAAATAACATTCACAAATGAATTTTAAACCTAAAGTTAACTATTTAGTCACCACCCCAGCGAAATATAAAATTCAAATTAAAAAATATTTATATATAAAACTTAATAACAAAAAATTATATAAAGTTCTATAGGGTCTTATCGTCCCAATAAATCATTAAAGCATTTTAACTTTAAATTTAAATTTTAACATTTAAAAAAATAAAACATAATTCTCATACATCCATTCATACAAGCTTTCAATTAAAAAACTAATTACTATGCTACCTTTGCACAGTCAAAATACTGCAGCCATTTAGAAGTTTAAAACCATAGGGCAGAAGATACTTTTCATAAAAACAAAAAGAAATGTTTTTGATAAACAGTTGGAAATAGTATTTGTCGAATTCATTAATCTCAATTAATTAATTATACTAATTAAATCATTATTAAACAAGAATTAAAATTTATCTAAAAAATTAAGTATAAAAATATACACAAAAAAATAATAACTAAACTAACGAATTTAATACAAACTGAATACAAAATTTAAAAGTAAAAAAATAAAAATAAACTAATGTAATAATACCATTTACTGAGATTATCCCCAATAAATTTACACTCACTTTATAAATCCTACACAATAAACCTTAAATGCACTGAAGTGTAAAATTGAATTTAATTTCCCTAATAACCAGATATATAGAAAGCGGCTAACATTTAATTACTAATAAAGTATTACAAAATTTTTTGACACAAATATATAATACAAAACTTGATAGTTCAAATTCGGGAAAATAAAATAATTAAATCAGTCAATTTACCCTGATACAAAAGGTACTATTTGTATTATAATTCTTTAAGTAGTTGTAAACTCCTTTACAGTTTTAAACTATTATTATAATTTCTAAAATACTAATAAAAAAAATTTATGAAATACAAATTAAATATAATAACTTAACAAACAAAAACTCAGACTAAACGAACTGTTTTCTTATTAATGTAACTAAAAAGCTTTATGTATAAGCTATACTCTGACCTCAAACATTTTAATGTTTATTCTAACCCCACCTTCCGGTAAGATTACTTTGTTACGACTTATCCTAACTTAATTAGGAGTGACGGGCGATATGTACATAAAACATAGCAATATTCAGTCAAATAAATTAATTTAAAACTTACTATTAAATCCTAATTCAATTTAATTTTATCAAAACTAAAATCCTAACACTTAAAACAAAAGTAATCCATACAAACCCTCAAAAAACTGCACCTTGACCTAATATAGAATTAAAATTAATTAAAGAAAGTCTACTCAAATAACATTCCTAAAGATATAGCGGTATACAAATAAAATTGATAGGTACAAACTATTGTGGAGTATCAATTAATATACAGATTCCCCTAAATTGATATCTTACCGCCAAATTCTTTGAGCTTTAAAGACCGTAAACTAATACCATTCTAATAAAAATTTCACGTTTAAAATAATAGGGTATCTAATCCTAGTTTATTTATATAAATTTCTAAATTAAATTAAACTAGATATTTTAACAAGCTATAAATTCCACCTAAATAGTTTGGTACTAAAACCTATAGAAAAAATTAAATTTAAAAACAATAAAATTAACTTAAGTAAATTGTGTAACCGCGAATGCTGGCACAAATATTAATCTACTTTAATAAACATAATTCAATTTCTAACTCAAAATTTCCTTTAAATTTAATTCTCTCTACTGGAACAACAAAATTAATTTAATATTTTACCATATAGATCAATGAATAAGTTAACTTAAAAGCCAGAATCAAACTTTTTTATCCACTTATTTAAGAATAACACAGGCCCAATTATTCTTAGGTGCCACAAGACATTAACCAACCGAAATGTAAGTCAAACTTATAAAACTATTGATTTTACTATCAATATTGGGGTATCAATAGAAAATCAACATTAATATTAATTTTAGCTATAAAATATTGGGGTATTAAATAGAAAAATTAACAAAATAAAACAAAAATGACTATGAAATTAAGGTTATAGATTATTATCCACTTATTTAAGAATAACACAGGCCCAATTATTCTTAGGTGCCACAAGACATTAACCAACCGAAATGTAAGTCAAACTTATAAAACTATTGATTTTACTATCAATATTGGGGTATCAATAGA